GAGTCCTCTTTGCAATATATATTATATATATTATAACTAAGAATGTAGTACAAGTAATTCCAGACTTTTCGTAGATGTAGAAAAATAGTATAAACAAAAAAACTCATAATTTTTTTATTTCTTGATCATCCAAAATTGTCAAAGAATTGGCAACAAAAATTTTGTTCTTGTTATGAACTTGATGTTGATAACTCCACGAATCTAGAAATTCATTTCGGACAATTGAACCTTCTCGAACTGTTTCTTTTTAAGAACCAAAAAGATTTGGGCTAAAATAACAGATGCAAAGAAGAACAAAAGACCTTGTACGCGCAATGGATCTTGAAGTACTATTTCTGCATCTCCCTGACCAAATCCACCCACATTAGGATTACTTGTTAATGGTTGATCAAGTTTGATAGATTCACCCTCTGAAACAAGAAGTTCTGGTCCCCGAGGGATAATATCAACGACTTCACGTCCATCCGAGGCATCTACTATGGTTATTTCGTATCCGCCCTTTTCTTTTCGAAAAATTTTCTTTACTATACCGGATGCTGTAGCATTATAAACTGTATTATTACTCTTGCTTCCGTCAGGATAAATCTGACCCCTTCCCCTGTTACCACCTACATATATCGGATATTTTAAGAAGTGAACATCTTTCTTAGTAGTAGGGTCCGGGGAAAGAATCGGAAAGGTGATTTCACTATATTTTTGCCCCGGAACAGGGCCTATCACAAGAATATTTTTTTTATTGGGGCGATAGCTCTGAAAAGAAAGATTGCCTATCTTTTCTTTCATCTCGGGAGAAATACGATCGGGTGGGGCTAATTCAAATCCCTCAGGTAAAATAAGAACAGCCCCCACATTCAAACCCCCTTTTTTGCCGTTAGCAAGAACTTGTTTTAGTTGCATATCATAAGGAATTCGAACAACTGCTTCAAATACAGTATCAGGAAGAACCGCTTGTGGAACCTCAATATCCACGGGCTTATTAGCTAAATGGCAATTGGCACATACAATACGCCCAGTTGCTTCTCGTGGATTTTCATAACCTTGCTGTGCAAAAATGGGATACGCATTTGAAATGGATGACCGAGTTATTATATATATCATGACCGATACGGAAATGGATCGAGTAATCTGTTCTTTTATCCAAGAAAAAGTATTTCTAGTTTGCATGGTCTAATCGTTGATCCCGAAAATTTCTACAATAAATTGGGTAGGTTGCTAGTATAGTTCCCTATCCACGATTCTGCTATTTGCCTTACTGAAGTGAATTTACTCAAATAATATTACTGGAATATGGGGGGAAATCCCCGCCTTGAATAGGTAGAAATAGAAAGAGTAAGTACGATTTTTAATGCTTTGATTATGTACGAAGTAAGAAGCATTAGAATTCTAAATTCTAATTGGATTAATATCCAGATATCGTTTTTCTTTTCAATCATTCATTGAATGATAAATCACTACAAGTGATGGGGATACACGATTTAAATAACGGAAAATCAAAAATTTCAAAATTGTATCTAGAATGACTGGAAACGTGGAAACAAGACCAGATATAATCTGATCGTTATGCGCAAATCCAAAATCTTTGTAGATAGAGCCAATCATTAGTTCCCAACCGTGGGGCGAATGAAATCCGATACATAAATCGGTTAATAAAAGAATCGAAAAAGCTTTTATTGTGTCGCTTAAGTTATATAGGAATTCCTGAACCCAAGAGTTAAGAAGAATAAGTTCTTTATTCCCCAGAATAGAATAAGCACTAAGAATAAGGAAACAGATTATATTTGTCGAGAAGTGCAAAATCATATGGATACAATCCTCATTGTGCATCTTGATCAATTGAATCGTTTCATTGTGGATTCCTATACGAAGCTTTTGTCGATGTGTTTCCGGGTATTCCTTTATCATTTCGTCCAACAAACAGAGCTCCTCTAATTTGATGAATTTTTCTATAAGACTCGTTTCTTGAATATCATTCAAAAAAGTTTCAGATTGCTTAATATTCCACCAATTAGTAACCCAAGATTCCAGACTTTTTTGAAATGATAGAGAGATCCACCAGGGTAAAAAGACTATAGATGCAAGATATAGAAAAGGAATAAATGCTCTCTTTTTTTCCATTTTTTTTCATCTAGAAATTGTTAACGAACCCGTCGCGCTCGACGACTCTATGCGACCTAATATTTCTATGAAACATGAGTTCTATTACTCTATTACAAAGTATCGAATCCATGAATCTATTCTATGTTTTTTTGTTATGATTTGGTACTTAGTCCTTGAATCTTGAAAAAACACAAAATATACAAAATAGAGGATAAAGAATCCACTCTGAATTCGAATGAAGAAATAAAAAAAAATAGTGTTTCCAGATATTGCAATTGGTCAAATTCGAAGCAATTCCTTCCTTTTAATGAATACGTGGGACAGCCACTTCAATTAATGAATATTATTTTGATTTCAAAACGAGAGAACTTACTTTACTACCAAAATTTCAATCAAAGATGTGGAAAAATTTCACGAGTTACCCATAGCACAAAATAAGGAATTAAGGGTCTGAATGTGATGATCAAAAAAGGGTGGCAAAACAAGACAAAATTCGAAGAATCAAATTCTCGTTATAATTATAAGAAAGCCAATTGTTTGATCATTAAAGAGAACAAAAGAAAGAAAAAAAAATAAAACGAAAGATTGCTAAATCTAAATAATAAAAAAAAATACATGATTTATTTGTATTGTATCTAACCTATCAATTCTAACTACTGGGCCGAAAGAAAGTTATTTATTTCGAGTTGATATATAGAATGAATCCATTATTCTTTCGATTTTTTACTTTTTTTGTTACTGAATTGCATTGAGAATTCAGTTGAGTCGATTTCCATACGAATAAAATACCCCTTTGTTTGTGTAGACAAACAAAAATTCCCTTTTTGGTTTTTCTGTATACCTGTATACGTCTGTTTTGACCCGAATGGGTGTTCTGATGAAATTTCCGTTAAGGTACGCCGTATAAAAAAAGGATTGTAGAGTTTTTATTTTAGTCCGAGTTGAGAAAGAAAGCATTAATTTCAAAATACTTCAATTGGTACACGCAAGAAATAGGCCAATTCAGCAGCTTTTTGTTCAATTTCTCGTGGAGTCAAATTCTCATCAGTCCGAGTCAAGGGAATGGCCCCCTGTCCTCTGATTTCCAGATAAAGGACACGACGAGTATAAATACCCTCTTTAAGTTCTATTCTAACGGACTGAATATCTTTTATAAGAAATCGGAGGAAGATGCGACGATTTTTTCCAGGAAATCCCCAACGAAAAATACATATTATTCCTTCTTTTCTATCGAATCGATCATAACCACTCCCTACATTCCACGAAATTGTACACCACAAATAGGAGCTAATAAAGAGGCCTGCGATCCCATAGAAAGACATCACGATTCCTTGTGGAAAAAAAAGAATTTGCTGGGGTGGAAATAAGGATATCAAATTCCTACCAAGATAGCTGGAAATTCCAACCAATAAGAATCCTAATGAACCTAAAAAAAGGATAAATGCCCAGCAGAAATTACTTATTTTTCGAGATCCCGTTATAAGTTCTATCCATATACGTTCTGATCGCCAATTCATAGTAGATCGGGTTGCATTTAATTTGAATTGAAAGAATATCCCAAATGAATTTGACTTTCCTTATTCTTTTTGTTTCCGATGTAACTCTCATCAACTAGTACTATTCTGATGTGAATCTTTACTTTAAACTAGTTAGATCGACAATAATAACATCTACCCCTAATGTCATGTTTCCACGTGCACATGCATAAGGCCTCTTTCGTTTATGTTCGGAAGAACTCACGTGGTAGACCATTCCGCTAAAAAGATATCTGTGTTATGATTCAAGTCTAAGTCTTGAAAAATTAGATTTGTCCCACAGGATCTAAACAATCTTGTTTTTTTGAACATGAAGAAATAAGGAAGCCATTGCAATTGCCGGAAATACTAGGCCTACTAAAGGCACCAAAATAGAGGGAAAGTTGATAGTTGTCATAGAATGGGTACCTCGATTTACTATATTGTACCTGTTTGTTATATTTTTTTTGTTTTATTATTATATTAATAAATTAATTCGAATTCTAATTCTATAGAAGGAGAAGTGAGTAGAGTATATATAATAAGTGCAAGGAATGTAGAACTAAAAAAATCAGCTTTCCGCATATAATATATGATAATCGACTTTATTATTCGTCATCTTTTCTTCTTTCTTTTGCTTCTACTAATCTACTAATTCAATAAAATAAATAAATCGAAAGAAGAAGGTTTCTTATAAATTTCATTTCCAAAGGAGTTTCAAGAGGGATTTTCAATAAGGAAAAAGAAAGGGGATTCCCGGAAAATCCCGAAAGAGGAAAAAAGTGATTTTTGAATTTTATACATATGTAAAAATGGAAAGAGGGAACATGAAATTTGTTTTATTTGACAAATTTCGCAGAAGGAAAAGGAAGAAGTCGTTCTTTTTTTCTTATTGATAGAGGTTTCCTGATTAGTAATCGGAAATATAATGAATATATATAGAATTATTCAAATTTTTTTCTTTTTTCTATTCTACAATTAGGGTGTCACCAACTAAAAACCTCCATTCCTCTGGTTTTGACTTTGATTCCGATAAACCAAATACTTTATTGACACAAATAATTGACCTTAATGCTTGACTTGATTTTGATTCAAAGGAAAAAAGCGTGTAGCTGAAATAACTCACTTAGAACGGCCTTTAAAAGATTACGTGGTACGATTGGATCCAATAAACCCTTATGGAATAAATATTCGGATGCTTGTACACCTTCGGGTACTGGCTTATTCAATGTTTGTTGAATTACTCTTTTACCCGCAAATGCAATGTAGGCGTTGGGTTCGGCAATAATGATATCCCCCAACATACCAAAACTGGCTGTCACCCCACCAGTAGTAGGAGATGTAAGGATTGGTACATAGAATAACTTTTTATTTGATTGATAATTATAT